ATTGGTAAATTAGTTGAGGGGGCGGAAAGAGAGGGATTCGAACCCTCGGTAAACAAAAGCCTACATAGCAGTTCCAATGCTACGCCTTGAACCACTCGGCCATCTCTCCTCCATAAGATTATGTCCCAGCAACCGAGGCAATAGCGAGTCATTCCTACTCGATTCCTAGATAGTTATGGGCGATCAATTAGAAAACTATATATATATAAAGCTTTTCATCCAATTTTCATCAAAGAAAGACCTTTCCTTCAAGGCTGGTGGATAAAGAAAATCTTTTTGTTTGTGAAAAACTGTTAAAAACCAGAAAGATATATATCTATTTAGGTGGTTCCCCACTCCCTTTCTTTTTCTTTCTGATATTTTGAAACGATTCCATCAATGAATTGAAATGAATCAAACGATCGGTCTATCTATTTTTTTTTAGACTATGGTTAATGGATACCTTTAGATCATGATTCTGTTGAGACTATCAGTCTATTTCCGGATTCCATAAAACTGGAATTCGAAAATTATTTTCCAGTTTTAGATCTCTTAACCCCTTACCTTGGAGATTGATTGAAAATTCATAAACCACCCACGGGGATTTTTATATTTGATTGAATAGTGTATACCCGGTGTGCACACAACACAAAATAGGCCGTTATTCTATTTTCATCATCAAATGATTATTCGATTCTTTTTCCTTAGTCAATCAAAAATTCTTGAATTATCTTAATCTCTAGGAAAAATTCTTTGATTCTTCCATTTTGATGGACTCGGAATAGTTCCCTTCATTCTTATACTACTACATTTGGATGAAATCGAATCGGATTCAAATATTTCTTATTATTCATGCCTGGCAAAAAGAAAGAATTTGAGTAAACGATCCTATTTTTTTTTAATGAGTCTGTTTTTATGTTATTTCGTACTGTGCAATTCCTTTGTTTGTGGGATCATTTTCTCACGAGAGGTAATGAAAAGAATTATAGAATGGATTGCTATCTATGCCTAGATCAAGGATAAATGGAAATTTTATTGATAAGACCTTTTCAATTGTAGCCAATATCTTATTACGAATAATTCCGACAACTTCAGGGGAAAAAGAGGCATTTACCTATTACAGAGATGGTGCGATTTGATTATTTTCTTATTTTACTTATTTGTTTGATCCTTAGAAGAAAGACACGTGATTCGGGATAGAAAATAAAGAATAAAGTAAAAAAAATCTACGCTTTTTGGGGATGAAGTTTGTAAAAAACAACTCCCTCTGTCGTGTATCCACGATTAATGCAGCCTCAGATGCTTCAATTGGCGATTCTAGTATTGAGCGAAAGGTTACACCTATGTGGGTTATTTATGTATTGCAGGTCAACCCCGCTCCATTAGTACCAATAGGTGGCATAGAGGAAGAAGCACTACGCCTAGGAATCAACAACACGAAAACTTTGTTAGAAATTTGATAGCCTTTCCTTATCAAGATCGGAACTAAGAAGAATGGTTGGGCCAACAAACATCCATCTCGTTCGTATTTTGGATACACGTATAACCATCGAAGACTGTTGAAGTGATGAATTCCTCGAAATTAAGGGGCGTGAGGGACAAAGAAATTGTTGAAGTTACCTTTTTTTTATCTAGTATCAACACGTTTGATGTTAAGAAAAGATCTTTTGCGGGAAGGTTGGCTAGAGATTTCTTGTAAAAACACTAGCCCCGCTCATTCAATAATGAGAATATTTCAATCTTTTTTGATTCCATGTATTATTCTCATTATGCACATAAGGGAGGAGCCGTATGAGGTGAAAATCTCACGTACGGTTCTGAAACGGAGATTCTTTGAATCGAAGACGACCGTAACGGATGTCCGCTCAGTCAGAAGGAAATTATGCGGAAGCTTTACAGAATTATTATGAAGCTATGCGACTAGAAATTGATCCCTATGACCGAAGCTATATACTCTATAACATAGGCCTTATCCACACAAGTAATGGAGAACACACGAAAGCTCTGGAATATTATTTTCGGGCACTAGAACGAAACCCGTTCTTACCCCAAGCTTTTAATAATATGGCTGTGATCTGTCATTACGTGCGACTATCTCCACTATAGAAAGAAACGGGGGAAGAGAAAAGAGCGAATCCACTAGCAAATACTGGAAAACATGCCTAGCAAAAAATTGATACATATGCATCGTAAAAAAAAAACGATTTTTATCAGCTGTAGCAAAGAAAAAAGGAACTTCATATAAGTTGAAATATGAAGAAATGGATATGCCTAGATACTTTATTCTATGGATAAAGGATCTAATTGATAGAGAAAGCACCGTAAAGATCAATTAGTGAGGTTTTGGGCCGATACAATAAGAACTGCTTACTTACTTTTGTGATGATATAAGATAAAAGGTAGGAATCGACTTATGTAATAAAGGCGATCCCCTAAAGGATTGAGCAGCGGTGTAGCAGCAGATCCCAAAGATAGTAAGACTTTTCTTTATTATGAAGAAAAGTCTTTTTCGAAAATTCTA